AAAATTATTTATTAATAAATAAATATAAAAATATTTAAGGGGTATTTTTATATAAAATTTAATTTAGTGAGGATTGAACTAATAAAATTTTGTGTTAATTAATTTTACATAATTGATAATTATTGTAAATTTTTAAATTTTATTAATTTTATATTATTTTAAAAATAATGATTAATTGGTATAAAATTATTTATTAATAAATAAATATAAAAATATTTAAGGGGTATTTTTATATAAAATTTAATTTAGTGAGGATTGAACTAATAAAATTTTGTGTTAATTAATTTTACATAATTAATAATTTTGTAAATTTTTAAGTTTTATTAATTTTATATTATTTTAAAAATAGTATATTATTTTATTCTAGTTAAAAATTTTATTTATATTTTATTTTACATGTAAATTTATGTAAGAATTATTATTAATTTTAAAAATTAATAAATATAATTTTATTCGCAGTAATTAATATTAATAATAAAAGCAATTTTGAATTAATAATAATATATAGTATTGGTAAAATTTGTGCCAGCTACTGCGGTTATACAAATGATGCAAATAAAAATTTTTAGTATTAGTTAAATGAATATTTATTTTAATTTTTTTTTAAATTTATTAGGTGAAATTTTTAAATTTATTTATAATTAATTTAATTTTTAATTTAAGCTGTAAAAATTTTATTATAAACTAGGATTAGATACCCTATTATTAAAATTAAATAATTATTATACTTAAGTAGTATTAGTTATATTCTTAAAATTTAAAGAATTTGGCGGTGTTTTAGTCTATTTAGAGGAATCTGTTCTGTAATTGATAATCCACATTGGACCTTACTTAATTTTGTTTTCAATTTGTATATCATCGTCATCAGAATATATTATAAGATTAATAAATTTCTTAATATTAAAATAAATAAAATGTCAGATCAAGGTGCAGTTTATGGTTAAGTAGAAATGGATTACAATAAATTTATTTAAATGGATTATTTTTTGAAAATGATAAAAATATGAAAGTGGATTTAATAGTAATATAAAATAGATTATTTATATGATTATAGCTCTAAAACATGCACACATCGCCCGTCGCTCTCATTTTTAAAATGAGATAAGTCGTAACATAGTAGATGTACTGGAAAGTGTATCTAGATTGACAATTTAAAGCTTAATGAGTAAAGTATTTCATTTACATTGAAAAGAAATTTGTGCAATTCAATTTAAATTGAGATGATAATATTTATTTATTAATTATTTTTTTTTATAAATTTAATAATAAAATTAATTTTAATGTTAAGTGTTTTAGTAATTTTTAATGAATTAATAATTTTAATTATAGTTTAATAGTATTTTAAAAGAATATTGAAATAAATTGAAAAATTTTTATTTTTAAAGAAAATTTTATTTATTGTACCTTGTGTATCAGGGTTTATTAAATAATTAATTATTATATTAATTTTTCTCGAATTTTAAAGATTTAATTAATATATAAAAGTTATTGTGAAATAATTATTTTTAATATTTAATTAGAAATGAAATGTTAATCGTTTTAAAATATATCTAGTTTTTTAAGAAATAAATTTAATTTAGTTTAATTATTTTATTTAATTAATTATTTAAATTAAATAAATAATTAAAATAATATTTTAAGGGATAAGCTTTAAAATAAATTTTTAAATTTTTAATAATTAAAAAAATAATTGTAAGCTTAAAAATAGTTATCATTAATAAATTTGTTATAATTTATTTTTTATTTAAAATTATTTATTTTAAATTAAATTTTTTATTAAAATATAATATTTAATTAAAAAATATTAAAAATTATGATAAAATTAGTATATAAATTTTTATATGATAATTAAATTGAAAGGTTTTTATGAAGAATTCGGCAAATTTAATATATTCACCTGTTTAACAAAAACATGTCTTTTTGTATTTTATTTAAAGTCTAACCTGCCCACTGAAATTTAAAGGGCCGCGGTATTTTGACCGTGCGAAGGTAGCATAATCAATAGTTTTTTAATTGAAGGCTAGTATGAATGGTTGAATGAGATATATACTGTTTTTTAAAAATTTTATTAGAATTTTATTTTTTAATTAAAAAGTTAAAATAAAATTAAAAGACGAGAAGACCCTATAGATCTTTATTTTTATAAATTATAAATTATAAAGAATTTAAAAATTTTTATTTTTAATAAAATTTTATTGGGGTGATATTAAAATTTAATAAACTTTTATTTATTTTTTACATTGATTTATGAAAATAAGATCCTGTTTTATGGATTAAAAAATTAAGTTACCTTAGGGATAACAGCGTAATTTTTTTAGAGAGTTCTTATCGATAAAAAAGATTGCGACCTCGATGTTGGATTAAGAGTTATTTTTAGGTGTAGAAGTTTAAAGTTTAGGTCTGTTCGACCTTTTGATTCTTACATGATCTGAGTTCAAACCGGCGTAAGCCAGGTTGGTTTCTATCTTTAATAAATTATTATATTGTAGTACGAAAGGACCTAATATATAAAATATAATTTTATTGAAATTGAAAATTATTAATATTATTTACTATTTTGGCAGAATAATGCAATAAATTTAGTTTTACTATTTTGGCAGATTAGTGCATTAAATTTAGAATTTATATATATAATAAATTATTATAAATAGTATTTTTTTTTGTTTTATATAGATTTATTATTATCAATAGTTAGAAGATTATTATTAATTATTTGTGTTATAGTAAGAGTTGCTTTTTTAACATTATTAGAGCGAAAAGTTTTAGGTTATATTCAAATTCGAAAAGGGCCTAATAAGGTTGGTTTAATAGGTTTATTACAGCCCTTTAGAGATGCAATTAAGTTATTTACAAAGGAACAAACTTATCCTTTGTTATCTAATTATATTTTTTATTATTTTTCTCCAATTTTTTCTTTGTTTATTTCTTTATTAGGATGAATGTGTATGCCTTATTTAATTAAATTATATTCTTTTAATTTAGGAATTTTATTTTTTTTTTGTGTTACTAGAATAGGGGTTTATACAGTAATAATAGCTGGGTGGTCTTCAAATTCAAATTATGCTTTATTGGGGGGTTTACGAGCAGTTGCTCAAACTATTTCTTATGAAGTAAGATTGGTATTAATTTTATTAAGATTAATTTTTTTAATTGGAAATTTTAATTTTTTGAGTTTTTTAAATTTTCAAAAATATATTTGATTTATTGTTTTTAGATTTCCTTTAGCAATGATATGATTTGTTTCATGTTTGGCTGAAACTAATCGAACTCCTTTTGATTTTGCAGAAGGGGAGTCTGAATTAGTTTCTGGGTTTAATGTTGAATATAGAAGAGGGGGATTTGCTTTAATTTTTTTAGCTGAATATTCAAGAATTTTATTTATGAGAATATTAATAAGAGTTATTTTTTTAGGGTCAGATATTTATAGTTTAATCTTTTTTTTAAAATTAAGTGTTATTTCTTTTATATTTATTTGAGTTCGAGGAACTTTACCTCGGTTTCGGTATGATAAATTAATAAATTTAGCGTGAAAAAAATTTTTACCTGTTTCATTAAATTATTTATTTTTTTTTATTGGAGTAAAAATTGGTGTATTATCTTTATTATTTTAATTTTTTAAATTAATAGAAGGATTTACTTCTTTCTTATGTTTTCAAAACATATGCTATAAAAGCTTATTAATTTTTTTTTTTTTTTTTTTTAATTTAATAATTTATCTCAAAATTTGGCTAATATAGGGTTAATAATAAAATAAGAAAAATAAAATACAGTTAAAATTTGACTTGTAGTAATATAAGGGTCTTCGACTGGACGGGCACCTCCTCAAGTTAAAAGAATTGTAATTGTTACTATTATTCAAAATAAGATTTGGTTAATGGGGTAAAATTGAAGTCCTTGAAATTTTCTATTATGGGTAAATGGTAAAATAAATAAAATAGCAATTGAAAGAACAAGTGCAATTACTCCTCCTAATTTGTTAGGAATAGATCGAAGAATTGCATAGGCAAATAAAAAATATCATTCAGGTTGAATGTGAACAGGGGTTACTAGTGGGTTTGTGGGAATAAAGTTTTCTGGATCTATTAATATATAATTAAATTTTCAAATAAATATAATTAAAATTCAGATGAAAATAATAAATCCAATTATATCTTTATAAATAAAATAAGGATGAAATGGAATTTTATCGATATTTCTATTTAGACCTAGAGGGTTATTAGAACCAGTTTGGTGTAAGAATAATAAATGGATTATAGTTAAAGCTAAAATAATAAAAGGTAAAATAAAATGGAAGGTATAAAATCGAGTTAAAGTTGCGTTATCAATAGCAAACCCCCCTCAGATTCATTGTACTAAATCATTCCCTAAATAAGGAATTGCAGATAATAAATTAGTAATAACAGTAGCTCCTCAAAAAGATATTTGTCCTCATGGTAAAACATACCCTAAGAATCCTGTTGCTATTACTATAAATAATATAATAACTCCAATTATTCATGTTGGGGTATATAAGTATGAATTATAATAAATTCCTCGCCCTACATGAATGAATAAACAGGCAAAAAAGAAAGAGGCCCCATTGGCATGGATAATTCGAAGGAATCATCCATTATTAACATTTCGATAAATATGATTTACTCTGTCAAAGGCTGTTTCAATATCAGCTGTGTAATGTATCGTTAAAAATAACCCTGTTAAAATTTGAATAATTAGACATAACCCTAATAGTGACCCAAAATTTCAAAGAGTAGAAATATTTGATGGTGTTGGTAAATCAATTAATGAATTATTAGCAATTTTAATTAATGGGTGTGTTTTTCGGAAAGGTTTATTCATTTTTTTTTTAGTTTATAGGTCGAAGAGGTCCATAATTTTTTTTTGTAATTTTTACGGCTATTAAAAGTGTTAAAAGTAAATAGTTAATTAATAGTAGAGTAATTAGGTTAATAGGAAAATTATAAATTTTGTTTAATGAAATAATATTTTCATTTATTAAATTATTAAAATTAGATAATAATTTTATTTCTATATTTGAAAAAATGGTTTCTATTAAATATTTATCTATAAATATAAAAAATAATATTATTGATATATTTCTAAAAATAAATAAAAAATAAAGGAAAAAGGAAATAGAAAATATTTCATTTGAAGATAAGGAAGTTATGTAAATAAATAATACTAATATACCTCCTATGAAAATTAAAAATAAGATATAAGAGTATCAAAAGGTTTTTATAGAAATTCCGGATATTAAACTAATAAAAAATGTTTGAATTAATAAAGTTAATCCTATAGAAAGTGGGTGTTTTATTTGTAAAAAAATAAGTCTAATTGAAAAACATAAAAATATTATTAATAAAATTATTTCAAGAAATAGTTTAAGTAAAATATTAATTTTGGGAATTAATGATGAAGAAATATCTTTTTTCTTGAGTTTTAAAATAAATGTTATTAATTTTAGTTTACAAGACTAATGTTTTTATTAAACTATTAAAACTTTTTTTTTTATGTCAAATTTTATTTTATTTTATTTTATAATAATTATGTTTTTAATTGGAGTATTAATATTTATTAAAAATCATAAGCATTTTTTATGTATATTATTAAGTTTAGAATTTATAGTTTTAATATTATTTATGATAATTTTATTTTATTTAAATTATATAAATTATGAAAGATATTTTAGAATATTTTTTTTAGTTTTTTGTGTTTGTGAAGGGGTTTTAGGGTTATCTATTTTAGTTTTAATAATTCGTACTCATGGTAATGATTATTTTCAAAGTTTTACTATTTTGCAATGTTAATGTTAAAATTTATTTTAATAATTTTATTTTTATTTATTTGTAATTTTTATAAAAAGAGTTTTTGATTAATCCAAAATTTAATATTTTTAATTATAAGTTGTATATTATTAAGAATTAGTTATAGAAGTTATTTTGTTAATATTTCTTATTATTTTGGGGTAGATATAATTTCTTATGGATTAATTTTATTAAGTGTTTGAATTTGTGGGTTAATATTAATAGCAAGAGAAAATATTTATAAAAATAATAATAATTTAAATTTATTTAGTTTTATAATTATTTTTTTATTATTAATATTAATTTTTACTTTTAGTAGAATAAGATTATTTATATTTTATTTATTTTTTGAGAGTAGATTAATTCCTACTTTATTTTTAATTTTAGGTTGAGGGTATCAACCAGAACGATTACAAGCAGGGGTATATTTATTGTTTTATACTTTAATAGCTTCTTTACCTTTATTAATTGGTATTTTTTATATAAAAAATATTAATTTTACAATAAATTTTATTTTATTGAATTTTGTTGAAATACATAATTTAGTATTTTTGTATTTAAGAATAATTTTTGCTTTTTTAGTAAAAATACCAATATTTTTAGTTCATTTATGATTACCTAAAGCTCATGTTGAAGCTCCAATTTCAGGATCAATAATTTTAGCTGGAGTTTTGTTAAAATTAGGGGGGTATGGATTATTACGAGTTTTTAGAATATTACAAAAAATAGGAATTATATATAATTATTTTTGAATTAGAATTAGATTAATTGGAGGAATTTTAGTTAGATTTATATGTTTACGACAAAGTGATTTAAAGGCTTTAATTGCTTATTCTTCTGTAGCTCATATAGGAATTGTTTTAAGAGGATTAATGACTATAACAATATGGGGGTTGAGTGGAGCATACACTTTAATAATTGCTCATGGTTTATGTTCTTCAGGTTTATTTTGTTTAGTTAATATTTCTTATGAACGATTAGGAAGACGAAGATTATTTTTAAATAAGGGTTTATTAAATTTTATACCAAGATTTTGTTTATGATGATTTTTGTTATGTGCAGGAAATATGGCAGCTCCTCCTACTTTAAATTTATTAGGTGAAATTTCTTTATTGAATAGAATTGTTAGATGATCATGATTTACAATAATTGGATTATCTTTATTATCTTTTTTTAGAGCTGCGTATACTTTATATTTATTTTCATATAGTCAACATGGAAAGAGATATTTTGGAATTAATTTTTTTTCATTGGGGTTAAACCGAGAATATTTATTATTAATATTACATTGATTACCTTTAAATTTATTAATTATTAAAAGAAATTTTTGTATATTATGAATTTAATTTTTTTTTTTTTTTTTTTTTTATTTAAATAGTTTAATTAAAATATTGATTTGTGGTTTCAATGATATAAGAGAAATTTTATTTTAAATTTTTTTTTTTGTGAATAACTTAATAAATTATTGTAAGAATAGTTTTATTATTTTATTATTAATTAGAATTATTTTATTTATTATAGGATTAAAATTTTTATTAGGAAATTTAGTATATTTTATTGAGTGGGAACTTATTTCTTTAAATTCTTTATCTATTGTTATAACATTTTTGTTTGATTGAATAAGATTAATATTTATATCTTTTGTTTTAATAATTTCTTCTTTGGTAATTTTTTATAGAAATCAATATATAAGAGAAGATTTTAATATTAATCGTTTTATTTTATTAGTTTTAATATTTGTTTTATCTATAATATTTTTAATTATTAGTCCTAATTTAATTAGTATTTTATTAGGGTGAGATGGATTAGGATTAGTTTCTTATTGTTTAGTAATTTATTTTCAAAATGTAAAATCTTATAATGCTGGGATAGTCACGGCTTTATCTAACCGAATCGGAGATGTCGCTTTATTAATAGCAATTGCTTGAATATTAAATTATGGAAGTTGAAATTATATTTTTTATTTAGAAATAAAGAGAATAGATTTTGAGATATTAATTATTGGGGGTTTAATTATATTAGCTGCTATAACAAAAAGAGCTCAAATTCCTTTTTCTTCTTGGTTACCAATAGCTATAGCTGCCCCTACTCCTGTATCGGCTTTAGTCCATTCTTCAACTTTAGTAACAGCAGGGGTATATTTATTAATTCGATTTCAAATTTTGTTAGTAAATTCTTGAATAGGTCAATTTTTATTATTAATTTCTGGTTTAACAATATTTATATCTGGGTTAGGGGCTAATTTTGAATTTGATTTAAAAAAAATTATTGCTTTATCGACTTTAAGTCAATTAGGTTTAATAATAAGAATTTTATCAATAGGATTTTATAAATTAGCTTTTTTTCATTTATTAACGCATGCATTATTTAAGGCAATATTATTTATATGTGCTGGGGTTATTATTCATAATGTAAAAAATTTTCAGGATATTCGTTTTATAGGAAATTTAATAATAAATATACCTTTAACATGTAGTTGTTTTAATATTGCTAATTTAGCTTTATGTGGAATACCCTTTTTGGCGGGATTTTATTCAAAAGATTTAATTTTGGAAATAGCAATATTATCTTATTTGAATGGTTTTAGTTTTTTTCTTTTTTTTTTTTCTACAGGGTTAACTGTAAGTTATTCAATACGATTGGTATTTTATAGTTTAACAGGAGAATTTAATTTAAATTCCTTAAATATAATAAATGATAAAAGTTGAAATATAATTTTTTCTATTTATTTTTTAATAATTATAGTAATTATTGGGGGGAGTATATTAAGATGATTATTATTATTTAATTTAGAAATAATTTGTTTACCTATTATAATAAAATTGTTAATTTTATTTATTTGTATATTTGGTGGAATTTTAGGCTATTTAATTAGAAATATTTCTTTATTTTTTTATAATAAAAGTTTAAATAATTATTATTTTTCTTATTTTTTTGGGACTATATGATTTATACCTGTGATTTCTACATTAGGAATTATTAAGGTTCCATTAATGTTAGGAAAAAATATTTTTAAGGGATTTGATCAAGGATGAAGAGAATTTTTTGGGGGTCAAATTCTTTATATTCAATTTAAAAATTATTCTTTATTAATTCAGGAATTACAAAATAACAATTTAAAAATTTATTTATTGAGATTTATAAGATGAGTAATAATTTTAATTTTAATGATATTATTTTTAAATTAATTTTTTTTTTTATTTAAATAGCTTATATTTAGAGCGTAATATTGAAGATATTAAGGAAATTTTAGAATTTTTAAATATTTATAAAAAATAAAATTTTATTTTTACATTGAAAATGTAATGTTTTAATAAACTATATAAATTAAAATATGTTGATCAAGAAAAAGCTGCTAACTTTTATCTTTAATGGTTTAATTCCATTTATATTTTTTAATTGGAATTAAAATTCAATTTTATCATTAACAGTGATATACCTCTTTTTTGGTTTCAATTAATTTAAGATAAATTGAATAGAATCAATACTTTTTAAATGCAAATTAAATGTTATAGTTAACTATTATCCTAAAATATGGGTGAATTTCACCTAAAATTAGGCCGAAACTAATTGCAATAAATCGCTTCATATTTTTTTTTTTTTTTTTAATTATTTCATTCTAATGCTCCTTGGTTTCATTCATGGTATAGCCCAATTAATAAAATGAATAAAAAAAAAAAACTAGTTAAAGTTCAATTTAAAATATTTGAAAATTTTATAGAAATAATTATTGGTAAAATTAAAGCAATTTCTACATCAAAAATAAGAAAAATAATTGTGATTAAAAAGAATCGTAATGAAAATGGTAATCGGGAATAATTTATAGGGTCAAACCCACATTCAAAGGGGGATGCTTTTTCTCGATCTATAATTGTTTTTTTTGATAAAAAGGTTGATAATATTATTACAATAATTGTAATAATAAAAATAAAAATACTTATTAATATTTTTTTTATTTATACTAAAATTATTTAGTCCTTATGATTGGAAGTCAAATATACATTATATATACTTTATAAATTTTTAATTTCCTCATCAATAAATTGAAATATATAAAAATAATCATACTACGTCTACAAAATGTCAGTATCAAGCTGCAGCTTCAAATCCAAAATGATGTTTATTAGAAAAGTGATTATTTATATGCCGAATTAAACAAATTAATAAAAAAGTGGTTCCAATTAATACATGAAGTCCATGGAATCCTGTTGCTATAAAAAATGTTGAGCCATAAATATTATCAGCAATAGTAAAAGGAGCTTCAATATATTCATATGCTTGAAGAATTGTAAAATAAATTCCTAAAATTACTGTAAAAAATAATCTTTGAAGGGTTTGAGAGTGATTTTTTTCTATTAAACTATGGTGGGCTCATGTTACAGTTACTCCAGAAGCCAATAAAATTGATGTATTTAATAAGGGAATATGAAAAGGGTTAAAAGGGATAATTCCAATGGGGGGTCATATTATTCCTAATTCAATAGTAGGAGAAAGGCTTCTATGAAAAAATGCTCAGAAAAAAGAAAGGAAAAAAAAAATTTCTGAAACAATAAATAAAATTATTCCTCAACGTAATCCTAAGGTAACTGGAAGAGTATGGAGACCCTGAAAAGTTCCTTCTCGAGAAATATCTCGTCATCATTGATATATGGTTAATAAAATAATTAAATTTCCAATTAAAAATAAAGACATATTATATTGATGAAATCATTGTACTAATCCTGTTACTGTTGATATAGTTCCAATAGCTCCTGTTAAAGGTCAAGGGCTATAATCAACTAAGTGAAATGGGTGATTTGCATGTATTGACATTTTTTTTTTTTTTTTTAATTAACTTCTCTTGAATAAAGGGTATTTAAAATTGTAAAAACATAAGCTTGGATAATTGCAACTGTTGATTCTAATACTAATAGTAGAATTTGAGTAATAAGAATAATTAATAAAATAAAATAAGAAGTAGTTATTGGTCCAGTGTTACCTAATAAAGTTATTAAAAGATGCCCTGCAATTATGTTCGCCGTTAATCGAACTGCTAAAGTTCCAGGCCGGATTAAATTACTAATAGTTTCAATGCATACTATAAAAGGTATTAAAATTGTTGGGGTTCCTTGAGGAACTAGATGAATAAATATGTGTTGAGTATTATTAATTCATCCATAAATTATAAAGCTTAATCATATTGGTAAAGCTAAAGTTAAAGTTAAAGTTAAATGGCTTGTTCTTGTAAAAATATAAGGGAATAACCCTAAAAAATTATTAAATATAATTAATGAAAATAAGGAAATAAATATTAATGTTCTTCCATTATGTCCGTTATTCCCTAAAAGTGTTTTGAATTCTTTATGTAAGGTAATTAAAATATTTATTCAAATAATTTGAAATCGTGTTGGAATAATTCAAAAAAAAGAAGGAATTAATAATAATCCTAAGAAAGTACTTAATCAATTTAATGATAAATTAAAAATAGTAGTGGAAGGGTCAAATACAGAAAATAAATTAGTTATCATTATTTTCAAATTAAATTATTAATTTTTGGGGTAAAAATTGATTGAGAAGATTTATTAGATTTGTAAAAATTACAATAATAATTTTTAATATTAAAAATAATTAATGTAGTAGAGAAAATAATAAATAAAATTAGTCAATTAATAGGTGCTATTTGTGGAATTAAAAAATATAAGATTAAACTAATATTTTTAGTTTGACATACTAAGGTTTTTGTTAAACTAATTTTTTTTTTTTTTTTCATTAGAAGTAGTTGCTAATTTACTATAATATGATTTAAGAGATCATTACTTGCTTTCAGTCATCTAATGTTTTAATTAAGAAATGAAGAAATTCATTTAATAAAAAAATTTATCGGGATAGTTTCAATTACAATAGGTATAAATCTATGATTTGCCCCACAAATTTCTGAGCATTGCCCAAAAAATAGACCAGGTTGATTAATTAAAAAATTTGTTTGATTTAATCGTCCTGGAGTTGCATCAATTTTTACACCTAAAGAAGGCACAGCTCATGAGTGAAGGACATCGGTAGCTGTTACTAAAAGTCGAATTTGGTTATTTATTGGTAAAATTACTCGGTTATCAATATCTAATAATCGAAATCCATCGGGGTTTAATTCATTAGTTGGGATTATATAAGAATCAAATTCTAAGTTTAAAAAATTAGAATATTCATAACTTCAGTATCATTGGTGTCCAATTACTTTTAAGGTAATTAAAGGAGAATTAATTTCATCTATTAAATATAAAAGACGAAGAGATGGGAATGCAATAAATATTAAAATAATTGCTGGTAAAATAGTTCAAATAATTTCAATTATTTGACCATGTAATAAATAACGGTTTGTAAATTTATTAAAAAATAAAAAAAATATAATGTAAGAGATTATTACAATAATTACTGTTAAAATTAAGATAGTATGATCATGAAAAAAATTTAATTGTTCTATTAAAGGAGAAATTCTATTTTGAAGATTTAAGTTAGTTCATGTTGCCATTTTTTTTTTTTCTAATAAAAGAAAAATTCTTTATATATGAAGCTTAAATTCATTGCACTAGTCTGCCATATTAGATTTTTTTTTTTTTTTTAATTAGATGATAATAATGGAAGTTCATTGTAAGTATGTTCTGAAGGAGGAAGTGAATGATATCATTCAATTGATGAGGGGAGATGTATTGGATATGCAGGAGTTCGTTGAGTAATTATACTTTCTCAAATAATAAATAAGAAAAATAAAATAGCAATTAGAGAAATTAATCTTCCTAATGAAGAAATAATATTTCAAGTTAAATAATTATCTGGGAAATCTGAATAACGTCGAGGTATCCCTGCTAATCCAAGAAAATGTTGAGGAAAAAAAGTTAAATTAACTCCTAAAAATATAATAATAAATTGAGGTTTTAATCAGGAGGGGTTTATAGTTAATCCGGTTAATAACGGATATCAATGGATAAATCCAGCTATAATTGCAAATACAGCTCCTATAGATAAAACATAATGGAAGTGAGCAACAACATAGTAAGTATCATGTAAAATAATATCAATTGAAGAATTTGCTAAAATTACTCCAGTTAATCCTCCTATAGTAAATAAAAATACAAATCCTAGAGATCATAATAGAGTTGGGCTATAAGTTAATTGAGTTCCATGAAGGGTTGCTAATCAACTAAAAATTTTAATTCCTGTAGGAATCGCAATAATTATTGTTGCTGAAGTGAAATAAGCTCGGGTATCTACATCTATTCCAACAGTAAATATATGATGAGCTCATACAATGAATCCTAAGAGACCAATAGCTGATATAGCATAAATTATTCCAAGTGTCCCAAATGTTTCTTTTTTACCTCTTTCTTGAGTAATAATATGAGAAATTATTCCAAACCCGGGTAAAATTAAAATATAAACTTCTGGGTGGCCAAAAAATCAAAATAAATGTTGATAAAGAATAGGGTCTCCTCCTCCAATAGGGTCAAAGAATGATGTGTTTAAATTTCGATCCGTTAATAATATTGTAATTGCTCCAGCTAAAACTGGAAGAGACAAGAGTAAAAGAATTGCGGTAATTATTACAGATCAAACAAATAGAGGTAAACGATTTAATGTAATACCAGAAGTTCGTATATTAATTACTGTTGTGATAAAATTAATTGCTCCTAAAATTGAAGAAATACCTGCTAAATGTAAAGAAAAAATAGATAAATCAACGGATCCTCCTGGGTGAGCTGCATTAGATGCTAATGGGGGATAAACTGTTCACCCAGTTCCAGCTCCATTTTCTACTATACCTCCAAATAGAAGAAGAGTTAAAGAAGGAGGTAATATTCAAAAACTTATGTTATTTATACGAGGAAATGCTATATCAGGGGCTCCTAATATTAAAGGAACTAATCAATTTCCAAATCCTCCAATTATAATTGGTATAACTATAAAAAAAATTATAATAAAAGCATGAGCTGTAACAATAACATTATAAATTTGGTCATTTCCAATAAAAATTCCTGGTTGACTTAATTCTAATCGAATTAATAAACTTAAAGAAGTTCCTGTTATCCCAGATCAAGCACCAAAAATGAAATATAAAGTTCCGATATCTTTATGATTAGTAGAAAATAGCCATTGTCGCAATTTTGATTAAATGGCTGAATAATAGGCGATAAATTGTAAATTTATATATGAGAAAGTTCTCTTTAATTATTTTTTTTTAACTTTATATTCAATGATGATAGTAGACTGCAATTCTAAAGGAATAATATAATAATTATTAAAGTTTAAGAACTAAAAGATTTATTACAATTATATTTAACTTTGAAGGTTAAAAGTTTATTTAACTTAAGTTCTTTTTTTTTTATAAAATTAGGTAAATTAATGAAATAATTATTAACCCTATGATAGAAAAAAAATTTATAGTTAAAATAAAAGTTATATTTTTATTGCTAAAGTTATTCATTAACATTCAAGAATTTTTATTGAAATTTAATATAAAAATTCTGTAAGAAAGTCGTAAATAATAAAATAATGTAATTAATGAAAAAATAATAGAAATAATTAAAAGAAATATTTGATTATTTTCAATTAAATTTTGAATAATTAATCATTTAGGTAAAAATCCTAAAAATGGGGGGAGTCCTCCTAATGATAAAAAATTTAAGAAAATAAAGAAAATTAAATTTGAATTTATTATATTAAAATTGAAAATTTGATTAAAATAGAATAAATTAAAATTATTAAATGTTAATAAAATAGAAAAAGATAAAAATGAATATAAAATAAAATAAACTAATCATAATAATTCATTATGTAATATAGCTATTAATATTCAACCCAGATGATTGATTGATGAATAAGCTATTAATTTTCGTAAAGAAGTTTGGTTTAATCCTCCTAAAGCCCCAATTATTATTGATAAGATAATTGGAATTAATAAAAAATAATAATTTAAGTTATAGGAAATTAATATTATAGGAGCAATTTTTTGTCAGGTTATTAAAATTAAATTATTTATTCAATTTAATCCTTCTATAACAGAAGGAAATCAAAAGTGGAAAGGGGCTGCTCCAGTTTTTAGTAATAAAATTGATAGAATTAAAAATTCATTTAAATTATTCTGTCAAATAATATTAATATTAAAAAATATCAATATAATAATAGAAAATAATAAAAAAGAAGAAGCAAAAGCTTGGGTTAAAAAATATTTTAATCTTCTTTCTGATATTATTAAATTATTTTTACTTTTATTTATTAGGGGGATAAAAGAAAGTAAATTAATTTCTAATCCTATTCAAGCACTTAATCAAGAATTAGAAGAAATTGTAATAAAAGAACCAAAAATTAATATTATAAAAAAAATATTATTAGAAATTTTCTTGATTTTTTTTTTTTTTTAAAAAGAAAAGGATTAAACCTTTATAAATGGGGTATGAACCCAATAGCTTAATTAGCTTATCTTTTTTATATTTTAGTGTAAGAAGCACAAAAATTTTTGAAATTTTTAGGAATAGTTTAATTCTATTAAATATAATGAATAAAGATAATCTTTATAATTTACCCTATCAAGGTAATCCTTTTGTCAGGCAATTCATT